AATACTGAGAAAAATTCCCTCTTGACAGTAATATATGTTGTATATGTAAATCCTAGATGTGAAAATAAGCATAATTCATCTACGAAAGGGTATAATATAAAGACGGAAATCTATATGAAAAATAAAAAATAAAGAACAAAGGCCAATAAGATCGAAATAATGAATCATAAATCGAGTTCGGGTTCGAATTCCATAAGTAATATAATATGGATCCTTTTTTCTATAATGATAGAGAAATGAAACACATTTATTCACGATTTCATTTACTTGCAATTAAAAAAAAATAAAGGATTGGCTGAACTTGAAAATTTACTCATTGAATGAGTAAACGATTGAATCGGATTCGGTTGGGTGGTACCAACTAAATCGAGTGCTATCTCCCATTTATCTCTTATTGAATTAACTGATCAACTTGCTATCGGACATTTATTTTCGATTTGGTATTATTCCAAAAAGGATTTCGACATATTTCACTTTATTATAATTATGAGAATCAATCCTACTACTTCTAGCCCTGCGGTTTCCACACTTGAAGAAAAAAAACTAGGGCGTATCGCTCAAATTATTGGCCCAGTACTGGATGTCGTTTTTCCCCCGGGCAAAATGCCTAATATTTATAACGCTTTGGTAGTTAAGGGTCGAGATACTGTCGGTCAACAAATTAATGTGACTTGCGAGGTACAACAATTATTAGGAAATAATCGAGTTAGAGCTGTAGCTATGAGTGCTACAGATGGACTGATGAGAGGAATGGAAGTGATTGACACGGGAGCTCCTCTAAGTGTTCCAGTCGGCGGAGCTACTCTCGGTCGAATCTTCAACGTTCTTGGAGAGCCTGTTGATAATTTAGGTCCTGTAGATACTCGCACAACATCTCCTATTCATAGATCTGCGCCCGCCTTTATACAGTTAGATACGAAATTATCAATCTTTGAAACAGGTATTAAGGTGGTAGATCTTTTAGCTCCTTATCGCCGTGGAGGAAAAATCGGACTATTTGGGGGAGCTGGAGTAGGTAAAACAGTACTCATCATGGAATTGATCAACAACATTGCCAAAGCTCATGGAGGCGTATCCGTATTTGGCGGAGTAGGAGAACGTACTCGTGAAGGAAATGATCTTTACATGGAAATGAAAGAATCCGGAGTAATTAATGAAAAAAATCTTGCAGAATCAAAAGTAGCTTTAGTCTATGGTCAAATGAATGAACCGCCGGGAGCTCGTATGAGAGTTGGTTTGACTGCCCTAACTATGGCAGAATATTTCCGGGATGTTAATGAACAAGATGTGCTTCTATTCATCGACAATATCTTTCGTTTTGTCCAAGCAGGATCAGAAGTATCCGCATTATTAGGGAGAATGCCTTCTGCAGTGGGTTATCAACCTACCCTTAGTACAGAAATGGGTTCTTTGCAAGAAAGAATTACTTCTACCAAAGAGGGATCTATAACTTCGATCCAAGCAGTTTATGTACCTGCGGACGATTTGACAGACCCTGCTCCTGCCACTACATTTGCACATTTAGATGCTACTACCGTACTATCAAGAGGATTAGCTGCCAAGGGTATTTATCCAGCAGTAGATCCTTTAGATTCAACGTCAACTATGTTACAACCTCGGATCGTTGGTGAGGAACATTATGAAACTGCGCAAAGAGTTAAGCAAACTTCACAACGTTACAAAGAACTTCAGGACATTATAGCTATTCTTGGGTTGGATGAATTATCCGAGGAGGATCGTTTAACTGTAGCAAGAGCACGAAAAATTGAGCGTTTCTTATCACAACCCTTCTTCGTGGCAGAAGTATTTACTGGTTCTCCAGGAAAATATGTTGGTCTTGCAGAAACAATTAGGGGGTTTCAACTGATCCTTTCCGGAGAATTAGATGGTCTGCCCGAGCAGGCTTTTTATTTGGTGGGTAACATCGATGAAGCTACCGCGAAAGCTATGAACTTAGAAGTGGAGAGCAATTTGAAGAAATGACCTTAAATCTTTGTGTACTGACTCCTAATCGAATTATTTGGGATTCAGAAGTGAAAGAAATCATTTTATCTACAAATAGTGGCCAAATTGGTGTATTACCAAACCACGCCCCTATTGCCACGGCTGTAGATATAGGTCTTTTGAGAATACGCCTCAACGACCAATGGTTAACGGTGGCTCTGATGGGTGGTTTTGCTAGAATAGGGAATAATGAGATCACCATTTTAGGAAATGATGCGGAGATGAGTACTGACATTGATCCGCAAGAAGCTCAACAAACTCTTAAAATAGCTGAAGCTAACTTGAGTAGAGCTGAGGGTAAGAGACAAGTGATTGAAGCGAATCTAGCTCTCAGACGAGCTAGGACACGAGTAGAGGCTGTCAATGTTATTTCCTACTAGTCAATACATCAAAATAATCAAAAGAAGTTTTTTAGAAGTTCTTTATTATACACCACATTTCGATTCTGCCAATTGAAGACAATCAAGTCTAATCTGATACAACGAAAAAAAGAGGATGGGTAGAAAAACTTATTAGATACCGGAGTCAATGCAATGGTATCTAATAAGTTCTACCTACTATTGGATTTGAACCAATGACTCCTGCCGTATGAAAGCAATACTCTAACCACTGAGTTAAGTAGGTAATTTATCACCGCAAAAGAAGACCCATCACCTCGGGGATTATAGATAGAATATTATTTCTAAGCAATACCAATCTGTTAACAGTAAGCGGATCAAAGAGTTATCATGTGAGATTAGGGAATATCCATCTTGACAAGAAATTATCTATATGTTAAGATATCTATGACAAGGGCTATAGCTCAGTTAGGTAGAGCACCTCGTTTACACGTGCGCCAATGCTTTTCAAGGGAGCTTATTATACAATGAACATAGTTGATCTTATTGAAAAATCAATGTCTTACTCCATAGATTCGAGAGAACAATAGCCTGACAAATATTTGGTTCGGTCCGATTTTGGTGCGAATTTAGGTGCCAAATCAAATAGAACCCATCATTGATTTGATAGTTGATAAGGTAAATACTCAGCCCATTCAATGCTAGGCATAATGAGTATAAGGGCTTCAAAAAAACCTCCTTTCATCCTATGAACTTTAAGGTGTATGAAGTCTCATATTCGACTCTTGCAGCGGAACGATAGAGACTCCATTTAACTTAGGTTGATCTAAGCCGAAGGCAAACCTAAGTCAAGGTAACCCTTCTTTGAAACACTTTGGTATTGCTACTAGATCTGAATACAAATAATGAATCAGAGCACATGGAGCCAGCTCATTATCTTCCTGTAAAGAAAAAATATGGTGGACTAACTGATCTTTACATCAGTTGATGAAAGAGCCCAATGCAACAAACAAAATGCATGTTGGGTCTTTGAAACAGTTCGAATCATTTCGATAATAATCAGTTTGATCTGTTTTACCGAGAAGGTCTACGGTTCGAGTCCGTATAGCCCTAATACATTCTATTTGTTTATTTTTGTATAGACATTCTATTTTTGTTTAGTATAGTTTTCATTTCCTCATTAGTACTTGTTTATAGACTGGACAGACCAGACCATTGGTTGTTTCATAGAAATGAAATGAAAGCATTACCACATATTCATGTAAATACATAGGTACTTGAAAATAAAAACAATAATTCATTCCAATGGATCTAATCAGATCAGTATGTGTCAAATCTAGGACAAGAAAAAGAAAGAAAATATAATCGTTCGATGCATTAGATTGTGTTTACGTATTCGTATTTGTATAAAATCAATAGAAACAACCACGATCCTTTACCTGGATTTTAATGAAAAGAATACTTCGAATATGTTAGAAATCCCTAGACATTTTTGACCCCCCCAAAATTATTGGTTTTGATAATAACTATGTTATGTTTGATATTATTTTTTGATAATATTTCATTATCTTATTTCATTTTATTATTTATACATTACATAAATTATATATTTACATATAATTTATATAAGAAATATATATTTCTAAATATAAAATACAAAGAAATAAATATAAGGAAATATCAAGAAAAAAACAAAAACATAGTATTACGTTTCAGAATTATGAAACATAGTTATAGTATTACTATTCATTAGAATACATTAGTAATAGAATATTCTATTAGGTTAGATTAGTATATTTTAGTATTTAATTAAATTACTTTTATTATTTAGAATTTTTTTATTTAATATTTTTTAATCTTATATCTATTTTTTTATAGAGAATAGAGAAAGCGAGACAAAGTGAGAGAGTTTTGTTTGTGTAAGAACGCCTCTACACCATATCTAAATAGAATCGAAATCAAAAACGGAATCGCGATTCCGTTGGATGAATCTCTAAACAAGACATGCCACGCAGCAAACAAACTCTGAACTATACACTTTGATTTGATTAAAATAAATTCTTGTTTCACCTAGGAAAACAAGTTCTGGATGAATTGACAATGCCAACTCGAATAATTAAGCATATTCCACATTAATAGGAGTACATTTATGTTTCTGCTTCACGAATATGATATTTTATGGGCATTTCTAATAATATCAAGCGTTATTCCTATCTTGGCATTTGTAATTTCAGGAGTTTTAGCCCCGGTTAGCAAAGGACCAGAGAAGCTCTCTAGTTATGAATCGGGCATAGAACCTATGGGGGACGCTTGGTTACAATTCCGAATCCGCTATTACATGTTTGCTCTAGTTTTTGTTGTTTTTGATGTTGAAACGGTCTTTCTTTATCCATGGGCAATGAGTTTCGATGTATTGGGTGTATCTGTATTTATCGAAGCTTTAATTTTTGTGCTTATCCCAATTGTGGGTTCAGTTTATGCATGGCGAAAGGGAGCGTTGGAATGGTCTTAACTGAGTATTCAGACAATAAAAAAAAAAAGGAAGGAAAAAATTACATTGAAACAGTTATGAATTTGATTGAGTTTCCGTTACTTGACCAAACAACCCCCAATTCAGTTATTTCAACTACATCGAATGATCTTTCGAATTGGTCAAGA